AAATTAATTTTAATAATGTAAATGATGCATTTTAGGGTAGCCAAATACCCCGCTCGAGACTCTCCTGTTTCCGGGGGGGGTTTTCAGGAATAATAATAGTCTACGAGTTTTGGGGGGGTAGGGGGGGTTTACGCGCAAAAGCCAAGGGGGGGATATATCAGTTATGTTAGGAGAAATAATTACTACTTATGCTCTTGATATCAGTTATGCAAACTCTCTTAAAAAGTCATTACAACATTTAAACATTTACACCTGTAAGCAAGAAAAATGATCTCCCTTGCCAACAAACCCTAGCGCTGCACTCTGAAATGGCCGAGGAAAGGAATTGAAAACATTACCTAGCCCATTAGAAGACGCTCGGCATGTGGTCACGCGGAGTATGAACCCCACCAACAACTTATGCCCTACTGGTAAGGAAAGAACGGGGAATAATATCAAGTAATGGCCCTGAAATAGGAACCAAGTGCCAGGAATAATTCACTAAGTGAAACCCCCACAATTATTGTCCCTCACCTTCAAGAAACGTAAATACATGCTTGACTCAAATGTCTTCCTTATCTGCATCGACTTCTTACCTTAATATAATTTTGAGTCCTGGTATATATGGTTAAGTTAAATCTATGTTAGGTCTTAACTTGTCGTGTGGATAAATTACTTGGGTATTATCTATGAGTTTTCAATAAGTGTTAGATATTCGTTATCGTACATTATGTTGTAGCTTATCTTACTGTTGATGTATGAATGGTTAAATTCGAGAAATGGTGATAATACATAGCATGTTTTAACGCATTATATATGGTGTATATCTATATATGGTATAAATACATATATGGTGTATATCTATATATGGTATAAATACATGTATGGTGTATATCTATATATGGTATAAATACATATATGGTGTATATCTATATATGGTATAAATACATATATGGTGTATATCTATATATGGTATAAATACATATATGGTGTATATCTATATATGGTATAAATACATATATGGTGTATATCTATATATGGTATAAATACATATATGGTGTATATCTATATATGGTATAAATACATATATGGTGTATATCTATATATGGTATAAATACATATATGGTGTATATCTATATATGGTATAAATACATATATGGTGTATATCTATATATGGTATAAATACATATATGGTGTATATCTATATATGGTATAAATACATATATGGTGTATATCTATATATGGTATAAATACATATATGGTGTATATCTATATATGGTATAAATACATATATGGACTATTCGCAAGGAATAGTTTAATTAAGAATTTTAGCTTTGGGAGCTAAGGGTGGGGGTTAAAATCCCCTTTCTTTGAGTAGCATTAGGGAGGATTTTAACCTCCGGCGGCCGGCTTACAAGGCCGGTGCTCTGGCGTTGAGCTACTAGTGCAGATTAATTTAAGAAGTTTGTTCTCTAACCACCCAGTTGTGGGGAGTAGGATTAGGAGGGTAAAGAGATAAATAAATGATGCAATTTGTCCAATAGTAACATAGGGGTGTTCTACGGGTATGCCACCAATTCATGTAAGGATTGCCACGTTTGCAACTATGGCTCAGTAGGTCAGTTGGGAGAGAGGTCGGAAGGTGAGTGCTCGTTGGTTAGATGTGTGTAGGAGGGGAATAATTATTAAAATAAGGATTGATGCAAGTAGAGCTAGAACTCCTCCTAATTTATTGGGGATAGATCGTAGGATGGCGTATGCGAACAGGAAGTATCATTCTGGTTTAATATGTGGAGGTGTTACTAGGGGGTTGGCGGGGGCGAAGTTGTCTGGGTCGCCTAGGTAGTTGGGGGAAAATAGTGCCAGGGAGATGAGTATAAGAAGTATTATAACAAATCCTAGCAGATCTTTGTATGAGAAGTAGGGGTGAAAGGGAATTTTGTCCATGTTTGAGTTTAATCCTGTTGGGTTGTTTGAGCCTGTTTCGTGGAGGAATAGCAGGTGTAAGATTGCTGCGGCTGCGATGATGAATGGCAGCAGGAAGTGGAATGCGAAGAATCGGGTAAGGGTTGCATTATCGACGGAGAACCCCCCTCAAATTCATTGAACTAGGGAGTTTCCAATATAAGGGACGGCCGAAAGAAGGTTGGTAATAACTGTTGCGCCTCAAAATGATATTTGGCCCCAGGGCAGGACGTAGCCCACGAAGGCAGTTATTATAACTAGTAGTAGCAGAATAACTCCAATATTTCATGTTTCTTTATACAGGTAGGACCCATAGTACAGGCCTCGTCCGATGTGGGGGTAAATGCAGATGAAGAAGAAGGAGGCACCATTGGCGTGTACATTTCGGACTAATCATCCAAAGTTGACATCCCGACAGATGTGTGTGATGGATGAAAAAGCTGATATAATGTCGGGAGTGTAGTGCATGGCTAGAAAGAGGCCTGTGATAATTTGGGTAATTAGGCAAAGGCCTAAGAGGGAGCCGAAGTTTCATCAGATTGAGATGTTGGAGGGAGTGGGGAGGTCCACTAGGGCTTCATTTGCAATTTTTAGAAGTGGGTGTGTTTTTCGTAGGCTGGCCATTAGGTGTTCTTGTAGTTGAATACAACGGTGGTTTTTCAAGTCATTAGTCTTGGTTAGAACCCAGGCAGGAATTATGTCTTATATTATATTTATTTTTATGTCCGGTTTAATTGGCGGTCTGGTGGGGGTTGTTTCGAATCCTTCTCCTTATTTTGCGGCGGTGGGCTTGGTGGTTGCGTCTGGGGCGGGGTGCGGGCTATTGGTTGGACATGGGGCCCCTTTTTTATCTTTGGTGTTATTTTTAATTTATTTAGGTGGAATATTAGTTGTATTTGCTTATTCAGCGGCGTTGGCCGCTGAGCCATATCCGGAAACACTTGGGAGTCGTCCTGTAATGCTAAGTGTAGTGGTATATTTAGGGGTGGTTGTGGTTGGGGGTGGGTTATTTTTGGGGGTGTTGGTTAATAATTCTTGGGTGACGGTAGATGAACTTGTTGAGTTTTCTGTTATGCGTGGAGATATGGCTGGTGTTGCGGGTATTTATTTGGAGGGGGGATGAATGTTAGTCGTGGGTGTTTGGGTTTTACTCTTGACCTTATTTGTTGTGCTAGAGGTAGTTCGGGGTTTGGGGCGAGGGGCTTTGCGAGCAGTTTAGTTTAATAATGTAATTAGGACAATAATAAGTGAAAGGAAAAATAGTCCTAGGTAGGTTTTTAGTGTTCCTTGTTGGGCATTGCTGGTTGTAGTAATTAGTGGGAGGCTTATTAGGGTAATAGCTTTTGGTCCTGTTTTTTCAAGTCATGTTTGATCTACTGTTTGGTTAGCAATATTTTGTCCTAGTAAAAGGGCGATTTTTGGGGGGAGGCGGTGGACTAACATGGGAAAGAAGCCAAGTATGTTGGAAAAATAGTGGGTGTGTGTTTGGGGTATCATTTTAAATTGCTTGTTAGTGAGGGTTGCTAGTTCTAGGGCCGTCAGTAGTCCTAGGGCTGTAACTAGTAATGCGGCGAGTTTAAGGGAGGTAGGTATTGTTATGATGTTTGTTTTAGATGGTAGGATGTTTGAGGTGAGTAGGAGCCCTGCGATAATGCTTCCTCAGGCTAGTCGTTTAATAGGATTGATTACAGCGGGGTTATTTTCGTTAATGGGGGAGAGGGCATTAAATCGGGGATAACCCATAGATACAAAGAATACTACTCGTAAGCTATATACAGCGGTGAATGAGGTGGCTAGGATGGTTAGGATTAGGGCCCAGGTGTTAAGGTATGATGTGTTTATGGCTTCAATAATGGCGTCTTTGGAGAAGAACCCTGCTAAGAAGGGGGTGCCAGTGAGTGCAAGGCTTCCAACTGTTAAACAGGAGGAGGTGGTGGGGGCTAGTTGGTGTATGCCTCCTATTTTTCGGATATCCTGTTCGTTGTTAAGACTGTGAATAATAGACCCTGAACATAGGAATATTATTGCTTTAAAGAAGGCGTGTGTACAGATGTGAAGGAAGGCTAGTTGTGGCTGTCCGAGGCCAATTGTGACTATCATGAGGCCTAGTTGGCTTGATGTGGAGAAGGCAATGATTTTTTTGATGTCGTTTTGGGTAAGTGCACAGACTGCTGTAAATAGGGTAGTTTGGGCGCCCAGGCAGAGACATAGGGTCAGGGCGTGTGGGCTGTTTTCTATTAAAGGGCTTGTACGGATAAGTAAGAAAATGCCTGCTACAACTATTGTGCTTGAGTGTAATAGGGCGGAGACGGGGTGGGGGCCTTCTATGGCTGAGGGTAATCAGGGGTGAAGTCCAAATTGGGCAGATTTACCTGTGGCAGCGAGAATAAGCCCAAATAAGGGGATGGTAAGGTCGTGGGTTTTAGTTATTGAAAAAACTTGTGGTATCTCTCATGAGTTTAGATTTGTAGCTATTCGGGCTATTGCAAGAATTAGTCCGATGTCGCCCACTCGGTTATAGAGTACTGCTTGTAGGTCTGCAGTGTTTGCGTCTGCTCGGGCATGTCATCACCCAATAAGTATAAAGGATATAATGCCAACTCCTTCTCATCCAATAAATAGTTGGAATATGTTGTTAGCTGTAACAAGAATAATCATAGCAATTAAGAAAATAAGTAAATATTTAAAGAATTGGTTTATATTGGGGTCTGCAAACATATATCATGATGCGAATTCTATAATTGATCAAGTTACATATAGGGCAACAGGAATAAAGATTGTTGAATAGTGGTCAAATTTTAGGCTAATATTAATATCAAGGGTTAGGATATCTATTCAGGCTCAGTTGGTGGTAATTGTTTCTACTCCGTTAAATATGTATAGGAGGAGGGGGAGGAGGCTAATAAAGAATGCGAGTTTGATTGCTATTTTTACTTGGAGCATGGCTCATTTTAGTTTTATGGGCTGGGAGGATAGGGTGGAGAGTAGAGGATAGGCTAAGAGCAGGAGGGTTATTGTTAGGGTGGATGTTAAGGTAATGTGTAAGGGGGGCATGGCTACTACTTGGATTTGAACCAAGGGCATTGGTGACTACACTGGGTTTAAGAAGTGTTTCAGGAGCTATTGTTTTGGGGTGGATAAGGAGGTTTTAACTTCTGTCTTTAGAATCACAATCTAATGTTTTTATTAAACTATATCTACGGGGAAAATATTATAGGTACACGGGTTGGGTATATTTTATATGTTAAAAGTTGTGTTCTAGTGGGACATTAGTATTGAATAAGTCGTGTGGCGTAGCCCGGCGATAATAAAAGCCTAGAATACTCGGATATCCGAATCTCTAGGCTTTTATCTTGGTGGTGCAAGGGTAATATTTTAAGTGTCTGAGGCTTAAGTTTCATTAATAAAGATGTAAATAGGTATTTTGTTCTTTATAGCCCATATGTAAAATTAGTCTATTACAATAGTTGTGTTGGGAGAAGATTAGCCTGGTTCTTGTGATTATGATGTCGTTTAGACGGGTGTAATTAAGTTATACATATTTGTTTATGATAAGCCAGTTAAGATGTTGGGTTAAATGAGTGTAAAATATAAGATTTAGGTCAGTTAGTGGTAGCGGCTTGATTTTGGGGTAGCTTATATGCTGGGCTGGCGGAATAATTACTAGTGGTACTTGGGTGTGGGCCTGGTATTTTTAGGTATAAGGAAAAGGTGGAAGTTAGGGGCGTGGTTGTAGCTGCTACTTGGATTTGCACCAAGAGTTTTTGGTTCCTAAGACCAATGGAAGGGCTATTATCCTTTAGGAGCATTGAGTGAGCTTCGGATTTCAACCGAGGGGATGAGGATTAGCAGTCTTCGTTGCCAGCAGGCCTCTCTCGTGGGCGCGGGTTTTAAGTCTATTCTTGGGGAGGGCTTTTAAAGTTGTACCTACATATAATTCAGCCACAAATTAGCTCGGGTTTTGTAATCAGGAGAAGCAGGGGGAGGAGATGAAGGGTAATTAAGAGGTGTTCTCGTGTATAGGATGGGTCAATGGTAATAATATGTATAGGGATGTGTCCCCGTTGTGTTATAAGAAATATATAGAGGGAATATCCGGCAGTAATTAGTGTTCCGGCCCCCGTAATTACAATGGTTCATCCAGATCAGTTGAAGAGGGAAGTAATAATTATTAGTTCTCCTATTAGGTTGGGGAGAGGGGGTAGTGCTAAGTTGGCTAGGCTTGTTATGAATCACCAGGTGGCTATAAGTGGGAGGAGTATCTGTAGTCCTCGGGCTAATACTATTGTACGGCTGTGGGTTCGTTCATAGCTGGTGTTTGCTAGGCAAAAAAGGGCGGAGGAGGTTAAGACATGGGCAATTATAAGAATTAAGGCTCCTGTGAGCCCTCAGGGGGTTTGGGTAAGGATGCCGCCTGCTACAAGGCCCACGTGGCCTACGGAAGAGTATGCGATGAGGGACTTTAGGTCTGTTTGTCGTAGACAAATTAAACCCGTTATAATAACCCCTCATAGTGCCAGCACAATAAATGAATAGCAAAGTTCTTTTGTAAGGGGTTCTAGAATAATTAGAATGCGCATTATGCCGTAGCCCCCTAGTTTTAAAAGGACGGCAGCTAGTACTATAGAGCCTGCAATGGGGGCTTCTACGTGGGCTTTGGGGAGTCATAGGTGGAGGCCATAAAGTGGTATTTTTACTAGAAGTGCTAGGAGGCAGCCGGCTCACCATAGCTTGTCAGCGGTGGATGTTATAGGTATGGCTGGTGTATATTGAAGTGTAAGTAAAGATAGGGTGCCTGTGGTGTTTTGTAGTAGGAGGAGGGCACCTAGCAGGGGGAGGGAGCCTGCGAGGGTGTAGAACAGGAAGTAGGTGCCGGCATTTAGGCGCTCTGATTGATTGCCTCAGCGAGTAATAAGGATTAGGGTAGGGATTAGTGTGGCCTCAAATATTACGTAAAATATAAGTAGTTCGGTGGCGGAAAATGCGAGTAAAAGGATGGCTTGAAGTGATGTAAGTAGCACAACAAATGTCCGTTGTCGGGGGAGAGGTTCAGATGTTATGTGCTTCTGGCTGGCTATAATTATAAGTAGTAATAGTCAGCATGTTAATACCAGAAGGGGGGTGGATAATCCGTCAGTGGCTGTGAGGATATCTAGATTATTTCAGCCGGCTTCTGTCGGGGCTTTCAGTCAAATGAAACTTGAAATGGCAATTATTAGGCTGTATGCCAGGGTAGTTGTCCAGAGTCATTTCGAGGGGGTTGTTAAAGTGGCGGGGATTAATATAACTGTTGGGATTAGAATTTTTAGCATTGAAGCAGGTTGAGGTTCTGTAGGTGATCTGTCCCGTGGGTTCGGGTTGTGGCTACTAGCAGTGCAAGGCCTGCACTTGCTTCGCAGGCTGAAAATGCAAGGAGAAGTATGGGAGATGCTGAGAAGCTGGTAGAGTTTAGTTCAAGGGTTCATAAGGATAAGGCCAGGAAAAGAGATAGTATTATAGCTTCTAAGCAGAGAAGAGCAGATAGTAGGTGGTTTCGGTGAAATGTAAGGCCTATAAGGCCTAGCAGGAAGGCTATTGAAAAGGTGAAATGGGTGGGGGACATTGGGTAATTGTGGGTTTAAACCATAAGCTTTTGAGTCGGAATCAAATATTTTAATTAAAATAATTACCTATTCGGCCCATTCTAGGCCGCCCTGTGACCACTCATAAATTAGGCCAAGGGCTAGTAACATTAATACTAGGGCTGCTCATAGGTGGGTGAGGAGGGGGGCGGGTAGTTGGTCTCCTCAGGGCAGGGGAAGAAGAAGGGCAATTTCTAAATCAAATAGTAAAAATAAGATAGCAATTAAGAAGAATCGCAGGGAGAATGGAAGGCGGGCTGAGCCCAGGGGGTCAAAACCACATTCGTATGGGGATAGTTTCTCTTGGTCTGGGCTTATTAATGGTAGTCAGAATGAAATGGTAATTAAAATGACAGATAATGTTAGGGCAATTATAGCTGTAGTAATTAAATTCATTATCTTTCCTTGGGTTTTAACCAAGACCGTGTAATTGGAAATCACTTATACTAGTTTAGTACTAGAAAGATTATGAGCCTCATCAGTAGATGGAAATATATAGGAATAGTCAGACTACGTCTACGAAATGTCAGTATCAAGCTGCTGCTTCAAATCCAAAGTGGTGTTCTGATGTAAAGTGATAGCGGATTTGTCGGAGAAGGCAGACAGATAGAAATGTAGAGCCAATAATAACGTGTAAGCCGTGGAAGCCGGTTGCCACAAAGAAGGTGGAACCGTATACTCCATCTGCAATGGTGAATGGGGCCTCGTAGTATTCTATTGCTTGAAGTAGTGTGAAGTAAAATCCCAGAAGAATCGTGAGGGTCAGGGAGTGGATGGCCTGTTTGCGTTCGTTTTCTATGATGCTGTGGTGGGCCCACGTTACTGTGACGCCGGAGGCGAGTAACACGGCTGTATTAAGGAGTGGTACTCCAAATGGGTCTAGTGCAAGGATGCCGGCGGGAGGTCAGCATCCCCCGAGTTCGGGGGAGGGGGCGAGGCTTGAGTGGTAGAAGGCTCAGAAAAAGCCAACAAAGAGGAAGACTTCTGATGTGATGAAAAGAATTATACCATATCGGAGACCTTTTTGTACAGGGGGTGTGTGGTGTCCTTGAAAAGTACCTTCTCGAATTACATCTCGTCATCATTGGTACATTGTTATAAGTGTTAGGGTGAGGCCGATGTTTATGGGCATTATCGAGTTGAAGTGAAATCATATGGCGAGGCCAGAGGTTGTTAGAAGGGCGGCGATTGCCCCCGTTAGAGGTCATGGGCTTGATTCTACTATATGGTATGCGTGTGCTTGGTGGGCCATTAGACGTTTTCTTGTAGATAGAGGCTTAGTAGCAGTACAAATACGTAGGCTTGAATTATTGCTACTGCAATTTCTAGTACTGTTAGTAAGTATATTAGGACTATTGTTAGGGCTGCTGCGGCGGGTAAGAGGGGCAGTAGTACAAATGTGGCTGTTGCGGTAAGTTGAATTAATAGGTGGCCCGCTGTTAAATTTGCGGTTAGTCGGACTCCTAGGGCTAATGGGCGAATAAATAAACTGATAGTTTCAATAATAATGAGAATAGGAATTAGAGGGGTTGGGGTGCCTTCTGGCAATAGGTGTCCTAGTGCAATGGCGGGCCGATTTCGTAGGCCAATTAGTACTGTTGGCAAGTCATAATGGACGGCAAGACCCAGGTTTACTGAGAGCTGAGTGGTGGGTGTAAAAGTATAGGGGATAAGGCCTATTATGTTAAGAGAAATTAGGAATAGTAATAAAGAAGTTAAAATAACGGCTCACTTGTGCCCTCCTAGTTTTATGGGTGTGAACAGGTGGTGCGTAAATTGATTAATAAATCAACCTTGTAAGGTTAAGAGGCGGTAATTTAATCATCGGGTTGAAGGGGTTGGTCAGGCTAATCAGGGGATAGTGGTGGCAAGGGCAATTAATGGAATGCCAATAAATGTGGGACTTATAAATTGGTCAAATAGGCTTGTTATCATGGTCAGTTTCAGTGTTCTGTTTTGGGTTTATTTGCATTTTGTTGGGTTAATTTATTTGGGGTAATAAAGGCTAGTACTTTTGGGGGAATGGTTGTGATAAATACAAGTCAGGTAAATATTAGGATTATAAATCAAGGGGCGGGATTTAACTGGGGCATGTCGTTAGGGGTGTTTAGGAGGCACCAATTTTTAGCTTAAAAGGCTAATGCTAGACCCTATTTAGCTTCCTAACGAGGCATCTTTGAGCATTAATGAAGATCAGTTCTCGAAGTGTTTTAGGGGAACGGCTTCTACTACGATGGGTATAAAACTGTGGTTGGCTCCGCAGATTTCGGAACATTGCCCAAAGAATACTCCGGGTCGTGATGTAATAAAGGCTGTTTGATTTAGGCGTCCGGGCACTGCATCTATCTTTACTCCGAGGGCCGGGACGGCTCAAGAGTGTAGGACATCTTCGGCGGAGACAAGTACTCGAATAGGGGATTCGGTTGGGATGACTATTCGATGGTCAGTTTCAAGTAGCCGGAATTGTCCGGGGGTTAAGTCTTGTGTTGGAATCATGTATGAGTCGAATCCAAGGGCTTCATAGTCTGTGTATTCATAGCTTCAGTATCATTGATGTCCTATTGCTTTGATGGTTAGGTGGGGGTCATTAATTTCGTCTATTAGGTAGAGGATTCGAAGGGATGGGAGTGCAATGAGGATTAAAATAATTGCAGGCAGGATTGTTCAGATAATTTCAATTTCTTGTGAGTCTAAGATATTTTTATTTGTAAGCTTGGTGGTGACTATAGCTACAATAATATAAAGTACTAGTGCGCTAATTAGAAATACAATTATTAGGGCATGGTCGTGGAAGTGGAGAAGTTCTTCTATAACTGGGGAAGCTGCATCTTGAAATCCTAGTTGTGTGGGGTGTGCCATTTGTGTAAAATACGTGGGAGTTTAGCCCACAACTCTGCCTTGACAAGGCAGTGTGTTTTCCTTACACTAGTATCTTATAAGGAAGTGACAGAGTGGTTATGTGTCTGGCTTGAAATCAGGTTATGGGGGTTCAATTCCTCCCTTTCTCGTTAATGGGATATCTGTACTTGTACGAAAGCAGGTTCTTCAAATGTGTGGTAGGGGGGTGGGCAGCCATGAAGTCATTCAGCGTTTGTTGTTGTGAGTTCCACGGAAGAAACTTCTCGTTTGGCTGTAAATGCTTCTCATAAAATAAATAAGAATATAATGACGGCTGTTAGTGAAATTAGTGATCCTATTGAGGATACTGTGTTTCATAATGTATAGGCATCTGGGTAGTCGGAGTATCGTCGTGGTATGCCCGCCAGTCCTAGGAAGTGTTGGGGGAAGAATGTTAAGTTAACACCTGTAAATATAACACCAAAGTGAATTTTTGATCAGGTGCTGTGTAGTGTATAGCCTGATAGTAGGGGAAACCAGTGTACAAAGGCTGCCATAATGGCAAAAACTGCTCCTATAGATAGGACATAATGAAAGTGGGCAACGACATAGTATGTATCATGAAGCATAATATCTAGGGAGGAATTAGCTAGAACAATACCTGTTAAACCCCCCACGGTAAATAAAAAGATAAAACCGAGCGCCCATAGAAGGGGGGTTTCTCATTTAATAGTTCCTCCATGCAGGGTGGCTAATCAGCTAAATACTTTTACACCTGTTGGGATCGCAATAATTATTGTAGCGGAGGTAAAATAGGCTCGTGTGTCTACATCTATACCTACTGTAAATATATGGTGGGCCCATACAATAAAGCCTAGTAAACCAATGGCTATTATAGCCCATACTATTCCTATATATCCGAAGGGTTCTTTCTTTCCAGCATAATATGCAACGATGTGGGAAATTATTCCAAATCCTGGTAAAATTAGAATATATACTTCTGGGTGTCCGAAAAATCAGAAGAGATGTTGATAAAGAATTGGGTCTCCCCCGCCTGCCGGATCAAAAAATGTGGTATTTAAGTTTCGATCTGTTAAGAGTATTGTAATGCCGGCGGCAAGTACTGGGAGCGATAAGAGAAGAAGTACTGCTGTAATTAAGAGGGCTCAGATAAACAGGGGCGTTTGGTACTGTGAAATGGCGGGAGGTTTCATATTAATAATTGTGGTAATAAAGTTGATGGCACCAAGGATGGAAGAAATCCCTGCTAAATGAAGGGAAAAAATAGTAAGATCAACTGAGGCGCCTGCGTGTGCGAGGTTTCCTGCTAGTGGGGGATAAACTGTTCAGCCTGTGCCTGCTCCGGCTTCAACTCCTGAGGAGGCAAGGAGAAGTAAAAAGGACGGCGGGAGGAGTCAGAAGCTTATATTGTTTATTCGAGGGAAAGCTATATCAGGGGCACCAATTATAAGAGGGATTAATCAGTTTCCAAAACCCCCAATTATAATTGGTATTACTATAAAAAAAATTATTACAAAGGCATGTGCTGTAACAATTACATTATAAATCTGGTCGTCTCCCAGAAGGGCGCCTGGTTGGCTTAGCTCGGCCCGGATCAAAAGGCTTAGGGCAGTTCCAACTATGCCGGCTCAAGCACCAAATACCAAGTACAGGGTGCCAATATCTTTATGGTTTGTTGAGAAAAATCATCGTGTGATTGTCACAGGTAAAATGGCTGAGCCAGGCGGTGGATTGTAGACCCATATACAGAGGTTGGAGCCCTCTTTTTATCAAGCCCCGGGGTGTCGCACATATAAGATTGCAAATCTTAGGTAGCAGGTTATTCGCCTGCCGGGGCTTTCCCCGCCTTTTTTTTCCTGTAAAGGCGGGGAAAGTAGATTGATGCCCACTGGTTAGGGCGCTTAGCTGTTAACTATGAGTTTGCGGGGTCGAGGCCCGCCTGTCTAGCGGGGCTTTAGCTTAATTAAAGTGTCTGTTTTGCATGCAGGAGATATAGATTAATATTCTGTAAGTCCTATATTATACAGGGTCTGTGAGATTTTAACTCGCGCTTAGGGCTTTGAAGGCCCTTGGTCTCATAGGTTAACCTAAGTCCCTTAAAGGTTAAGTAGTACTATAGTTGTGGGTGTGAGGGGGAGGAGGAGAATAGTTATTATTGTAAGAGTAGAAAATACGGGGGATGGTTCGGGGGATGAGAGTCGTCAGGGGGTAGTTCCTGGGAGGTTGTTGGGGGGTGTAGTTAATGTAATTGAGTAGGTGAGGCGAAGGTAAAAATAAAGGCTAAGTAGTGCTGCTATGGCTATTAGTGTTGCTGTAGATGGAACTCCTTGTTTAGTTAATTCTTGAAGAATAAGTCATTTAGGCATAAATCCTGTTAGTGGGGGGAGGCCCCCTAGAGAAAGGAGTATAAGGGGGGCTATAGCAGTGATGGTGGGGGCTTTTGTTCAGGAGATTGATAGGGAGTTGATGTTTGTTGCGTTGTTAAGTTTAAATATTAGGAAGGTTGAGGTTGTTATTATAATATAGATGGTGAGTGCTAGGAGAGTTAGTGTGGGGTTATATTGAAGTGCTAGGATTATCCAGCCAAGGTGGGCGATTGAGGAGTAGGCCAGGATTTTTCGTAGCTGCGTTTGGTTTAGTCCCCCTCATCCGCCTGTTAGGGCGGAGGTAAGGGCTAGGGTTGTAAGAATTGTCTGGTTAAGGGTTGGGAGTTGTGTCAGTAGTGCTAGGGGTGCTAGCTTTTGTCAGGTGGATAGAATGAGGCCAGTTATTAGGTTTAGTCCTTGGAGTACTTCTGGTAATCAGGTGTGTAGGGGGGCGAGCCCAATTTTTAGTGCTAGGGCGAGGGTTACTAGTATGGCGGGGATTGGGTGTGCTGTTTGTTGGATGTCCCACTGGCCTGTCAGTCAAGCATTGGTGGTACTTGCAAAGAGAAGGGTAGATGCGGCAGTGGCCTGGGTAAGGAAATATTTGGTGGTTGCTTCTGTTGCTCGTGGGTGGTGTTTTTGTGTTATTAGTGGAATCATAGCTAGGGTATTAATTTCTAGTCCTATTCAAGCGAGGAGTCAGTGGGAGCTTATGAATGTGAGGGTAGTGCCAAGTCCTAGGCTAGAAAGTAGGAGTGTATAGGTGTAGGGGCTCATAAGTAAAGGAGGGGGTTTAACCAACATGTTTGGGGTATGGGCCCAAAAGCTTATTTAGCTGACTTTACTAGGAGATGGTGTAGTGGAAGCACTAAGAGTTTTGATCTCTTTGGCTGGGGTTCGAGTCCCTTTTTTCTAAGGAGTCGGGGGGACTTTAACCCCCATTGTTCACTCTATCAAAGTGGTCCTTTAAATTTCAGGCACGGCCCCAGTTGTGGTTTGGGGGTAGGCCTGCGGATGCGATTGGGATGGCCAGGTGTCAGATTATTAGGGCTAGTGTAATGGGGAGGAAGTTTTTTCAGATTAGGTGTATTAGTTGATCATAGCGGAAGCGGGGGTAGGATGCGCGGATTCATAAAAATAGGATGGAGAGAATGGCTGCCTTAATTAGTAGGTTTATTGTCGTTGTTTCTGGTATATTGTGGAGGTGGGATGCCCCTAAAAACAGTATGGTAGATAGGGTATTTATTAGTAAGATGTTGGCGTATTCTGCTAAGAAGAATAGGGCGAATGGTCCTCCTGCGTACTCTACGTTAAATCCTGATACTAGTTCTGATTCTCCTTCGGTTAGATCAAATGGGGCTCGGTTGGTTTCTGCTAATGTTGAGATATATCATATTATGGCTAGTGGTCAGGCGGGCACGATGAGTCAGATGCTTCCTTGTGCTACATTAAATATTTGTAGGGTATAGCCTCCTGTGAAGATGACAGCGCTGAGTAAAATTAGTCCTAGGCTTACTTCATATGAGATTGTTTGGGCCACTGCTCGTAGGGCCCCGATGAGTGCATATTTAGAGTTGGATGCCCATCCTGATGCTAGAATTGAGTATACTGCAAGGCTTGAGATGGCTAGTACAAATAGGATGCTTAGGTTTAGGTCTGTTATGGGGAGTGGAGTGGGCAGGGGGGCTCATAATAGTAGTGCTAGTGTAAGGGCTAGTAGGGGTGCTATAATAAATAGTATTGGGGAGGATGTGGTTGGTTTTACTGGTTCTTTAATAAATAGTTTTATGCCGTCTGCGATGGGTTGAAGAAGACCAAATGGCCCTACGATGTTTGGTCCCTTACGGAGTTGTATGTAGCCTAATACTTTTCGCTCAAGGAGGGTGAGGAATGCAATTGCGAGGAGGATGGGGACGATGAGTGCAAGAGGATTTAGAATGAGGGTTAGTATTGCAGAGGTCACAGTTAAAGAGAGGAGTTGAACCCCTGTAGAAAGAACTTAGGCCTTTTGCATTACCGAGCTCTGCCACTCTAACTATGCCCTTCTCTTGGGCGGGGGTGAATGCCCTCTTGCCTACTTTAGTTGCCTTCAGTGGGTAGGGGTAAGACTTGTTTTAAGCAGTGGTCTCTTCTTTTCGGTCCTTTCGTACTAGAAAAAAACATCTCGTAGATAGAAACTGACCTGGATTTCTCCGGTCTGAACTCAGATCACGTAGGACTTTAATCGTTGAACAAACGAACCCTTAATAGCGGTTACACCATTAGGATGTCCTGATCCAACATCGAGGTCGTAAACCCCCTTGTCGATATGGGCTCTATAAGGGGATTGCGCTGTTATCCCTAGGGTAACTCGGTCCGTTGATCGGCAGTGCCGGATCTTATATGGTCAAACGTTCTGTTTGTTAGAGCTGTGGCTCTGGCTTTAAAGTGGGTATATACTTATTTCGCGCGGGGGTTGGTTGTTTCCCCGCGGTCGCCCCAACCAAGGACGGGGACAGGTACATATCTGGTTAGTTCCTTTATCTGGGGTATTTAACGTAGTCTGTCCTTTGTCTGAAAGCTCCATAGGGTCTTCTCGTCTTACGATACTATGCCCGCTTCTGCACGGGCAGATCAATTTCATTGACTGGGGAAAGGAGACAGTTTAGCCCTCGTTATGCCATTCATACAGGTCTCTAATTAAGAGACAAGTGATTGCGCTACCTTCGCACGGTTAAAATACCGCGGCCGTTAAACTTTTAGTCACAGGGCAGGCAGGACCTCTTATATTTTAAGTGCAAGAGGCGATGTTTTTGGTAAACAGGCGGGGCTTGTGTTTGCCGAGTTCCTTCTTTCCCTTTTAGTCTTTCCTTTGGCACTCCTGTGTGGGGTTAACGTTAATTTATTGAACATTTTTCTGGGTAAGTGTGTGTTGTTCAATTCCCTCTTTGTCTGGGGGCGTTAATTTTCAGTGGGGTTCGTTATGGTTTATACTGGTGCCAGGAGAGGGCCTTGGTCCTCTTATTACTCATATTAGCAGGGTCACTTCCATGTTAGCATGGAGGGGCCTAGTAGATTTTAGGGGTTTAAGATTATTAATCTTTATATTGTTATGATAGGTGTTTGAGCTGTAACGCTTTCTGATTGGTGGCTGCTTTTAGGCCCACTAATATGGCATTTAGAAAAATATGATCTTTTACCTTCTAGTAAAGTTGTGTCTTGATTCGAGGGGGCTGTACCCCCATCGACTAACTCTTTTGGTTTCTTGTGGTCTGGGCTTAGGTTTAATTCCAGGTGGACGGGAGAAATTAAAAGGCTGAACTTTTATTCAATTCTTAGGCAACCAGCTATTACTAAGTTCGGTAGGTCTGTCACCTCTACTCGAAAGTCTTCCCACTCTTTTGCCACAGAGACGGGTTTGCCCTTGATATAAGGCTGCTTTGGAGTAGCTCACATAGTTTCGGGTTTTCAAACTAAAGTGCGCTTTGCTTGGGGGGTACTAATTAACTCATGATGCAAAAGGTACGAGAATTGATCTCTTATGTTTTAAGTCCTTTGTGGATTATTTCATTTCTTTTTCAGCTTTCCCTTGCGGTACTTTTTCTATTGCTCCGTGTGTCTTTTTCTGTCTCCCATACTTAGGTGGAAAAATGGTTTAATTTGTGTCGAATATCAGGGGGTAATAATACTTGTTATATGTTTTTAGAGGTTGGGGCTAGCTGGTGGGGTGTCAGTGCGGCCCGATTTGCACGGGCGTCTTCTCGGTGTAAGGGGGATGCTATACTGGTTTAGCTACGCTCTGATTATTCCAAGTACACCTTCCGGTACACTTACCATGTTACGACTTGCCTCCCCTTTGCGGTTATTATTTTATATATTAGGGTTTGTGTAGGCTTGGGGAGAGTGACGGGCGGTGTGTGCGCGCTTCAGGGCCGGTTTCAGGAAAATGTTCTATTTTTCCTTACTGCTAAATCCACCTTCAGATAGTTATTTCAAGTTATCGTTTGTGTTCCCTGTTTCAGGGAGTGTAGCCCATTTCTTTCCCTTTCATGTGCTACACCTCGACCTGACGTGTTGGGTTATACCAATTTTGCTTATTATATGACCTTTACAGGGTAGGCTGACGACGGCGGTATATAGTCGGTAGTGGCAAGAAGGGGTGAGGTTGAACGGGGATTATCGGTTATAGAACAGGCTCCTCTAGGTGGTTCTAAAGCACCGCCAAGTCCTTTGGGTTTTGAGCTAGTGCTTGTAGTACCCGGGCGAATGGCAGGTGTATTGGTGCCATTTGTGTTTAGGGCTGGGCATAGTGGGGTATCTAATCCCAGTTTGTGTCCCAGTTTTCGTGGATTCATAGTTTTAAAGCCATTTTCGTGGATATATTTCCTACTTTCGATTGCGTATAACGGCCTTGAAGGTGTTTAGCTTTAGTTTGTTATTTATTAACCACTCTTTACGCCGGTGTCATATCAGCTTGGGCCTCTCGTATAACCGCGGTGGCTGGCACGAGTTTTACCGGCCCTAGGTTGGCCTTAACTAAGTCAAGTTTACACTTATAGCTTAATTTTTATCACTGCTGAAATCCCTTGGGGGTGTGGCTGAGCAAGGTGTCGTGGGCTAATATTATATTGTGCCTGATACCTGCTCCTTTGCTCCTTGGCGGGGGCTTTAGGGCATTCTCACGGGGGGGCGGATACTTGCATGTGTAATTAGGGCCAAAGTTGATAGTAAAGTCAGGACCAAGCTTTTGTGCTTTCGGGGGTTTCTAGGCCCCATTTTAACATCTTCAGTGTCATGCTTTAAATTAAGCTACGCTAGC